GAAGCTTCTTATCTGGATGGGAATCAAGAAAATTCGAAGTTCAAAATAATTGAAGATAAAAATATAGAACTCTTCTGGTTTGAAAAACCCTTTGTAACTCTTCTTTTCAATTATAATCGATGGAATCGACCGTTGCGATACATAAAAAACAATCGATCTGAAAATGCTGTAAGAAAGGAAATGTCACAATATTTTTTTTATACACGGCAAAGTTATGGAAAAAAAAGAATATCTTTTACGTTTCCACCCAGTTTATCAGCTTTTTGTAAAATGATACAAAGAAAGATGTCCTTGTCTATAATAGAAAAACTCTCCTCTGATGAACTGTACAACCATTGGGTTTCGACCAACAAACAAAAAAGTAACAATCTAAACAAAAAGTTGATAAATAGAATTGAGGTTCTATCCAAAGAATTTCTTTCTCTGGATTTACTTGAAAAAAGGATTAGATTGTGTAATGATGAGCCTAAAAAAGAATACTTGCCCAAAATATATGATCCTTTCTTGAATGGACCACATCGTGGAACAATACAAAATTTGTTTTCACCTTTAATCATAAATGAAACTTCAATAGAAAATTTCATAGAAAAAAATAAGATTCATACTATCTTTCTTACTGATACTGATTCTCGAGAATTTAAAGATAAAACAGATATATTTGATAACAACCCATTATCAACAAAAATGAGTTATTTCTTGACTTTAATCAGTGAACTTAAATCAAATTTGAATTTGAAAGGATCTTCTTTATTTTCAGAACAAGGAAGAATGGATTCCGAAAATAAAACAAAATTTTTATTCAATGCAATTAGAAGTGATCTTAATGATCAAAAAAAAAAAAAAAAATCTATTGGAATAAAAGAAATCAGTAAAAAAGTCCCTCGATGGTCATACAAATTAATCAACGAATTAGAACAACAGGAAGGAGAAAGTGAAGAAGAAGTACCAATAGATTATCAGATTCGTTCAAGAAAAGCCAAACGTGTAGTGATTTTTACTGATAACCGGGGAAATACCGATCCTAATAATAAGGATACTAATAATTCTAATAAAAGAGACGAAGTAGCTTTGATACGATATTCGCAACAATCTGATTTTCGTCGAGACATAATCAAAGGTTCAATGCGAGCCCAAAGATGTAAAACAGTTATTTGGGAACTTTTTCAAGCAAATGCACATTCTCCGCTTTTTTTGGACAGAATAGACAAATCACACCCTTTTTTTTTTGATATCTCCGAACTGATAAAACTCATTTTTAGAAATTGTATAGGAAAGGGAGCAGAATTAAAAATTTCAGATTATACAGAAGAAAAAATAAAAGAAAGGGAAAAAAAGGAAAAGGACAAAAAAGAAGAGAACAAAAGAAAAGAGAAAGCGCGGATAGAAGTAGCAGAAGCCTGGGATACCATTCCATTTGCTCAAGTAATAAGAGGTTCCATGTTAATAACTCAATCGATTCTTAGAAAATATATTATATTACCGTCATTGATAATAGCTAAAAATATTGGCCGTATGCTATTATTACAATTTCCTGAGTGGTCTGAGGATTTAAATGAATGGAATAAAGAAATGCATGTTAAATGCACCTATAATGGTGTTCAATTATCAGAAACAGAATTTCCGAAAAATTGGTTAATAGACGGTATTCAAATAAAGATGCTATTTCCTTTCTGTCTGAAACCCTGGCACAGATCTAAGCCACGGTCCTCTCATATAGATCGAATCAAAAAGAAAGGACAAAAAGATGATTTTTTTTTTTTAACGGTTTGGGGAATGGAAGCTGAACTTCCTTTTGGTTCTCCCCAAAAACGGCCTTCCTTTTTTGAACCCATTTTTAAGAAACTCGAAAAAAAAATTGGAAAATTGAAAAAAAAGTATTTTATATTTCTAAAAGTTTTAAAAGAAAGAACAAAATTTCTAAATATCTCAAAAAAAACAAAAAAATGGATTATCAAGGGCATTCCGTTTTTAAAAAAAATAAAAAAAGAACTCTCAAAAGTAAATCCAATTCTATTATTTAGATTGAGAGAAATATATAAATCAAGCGAAACTAAAAAAAAAAAAGAAAAAGATTCTATAACCCGCAATCATATAATTCATAAATCCTTTAGTCGAATTCAATCTACATATTGGACAAATTTTTTACTGACAGAAAAAAAAATGAAAGATCTGACTGATAGAACAAGCACAATCAGAAATCAAATAAAAAGAATTACAAAAAATAAAAAAAAAGTGACTCCAGAAATAAATGATAGTCCTAATAAAACAAGTTATAATGCTAAAAGATTCGAATCACCAAATTGGCAAATATTAAAAAGAAGAAATACTCGATTAATCCATAAATTACATTATTTTATAAAATTTTTCACTGAAAGGATATACGCAGATATCCTTCTATCTATTATTAATATTCCCAGAATTAATATACAACTTTTTGTTGAATCAACAAAAAAAATGATTGATAAATCCATTTACAATAATAAAAAAAATAAAAAAAGAATTAATAAAACAAATCAAAATAAAATTCATTTTATTTCGACTATAAAAAAGTCACTTTATAATATTAGTAATAAGAATTCACAGAATTTTTTTGACTTATCCTCCTTGTCACAAGCATATGTATTTTACAAAATATCACAAACACAAGTTCTTAACTTGTATAAGTTAAGATCTATTCTTCAATATCACGGAACGTCTTTTTTTCTTAAGACTTCAATAAAAGATTATTTTGGAAAACAAGGAATAATTCATTATGAATTAAGACATAAGAAACTTCGGAATTCTGGAATAAATCAATGGAAAAACTGGTTAAGAGGTCATTATCAATACCATTTATCTCAGATTAGATGGTCTAGATTAATAGCAGCAAAATGGAAAAATAGAATCAATAAATGTCGTACAATTCAAAATCAAGATTTAAACAAAGAGAATTCATATGAAAAAGACCTATTAATTCATTACAAAAAACAAAACGATTACGAAGTATATTCATTACCAAATCAAAATGAGAATTTTCAAAAATACTATAGATATAATCTTTTATCTTATAGATCTATTAATTATGAAAATAAGAGGGACCCATATATTTATGGATCACCATTCCAAGTAAATAAGAATCGAGAGAGTTTTTATAATTACAACACACATAAACATAAGGGCAAATTTTTTGATATACTAGGGGATATCCCTATCAAAAATTATTTAGGAAAAAGTGATATTATGTATATGGAAAAAAATCCGGATCGAAAATATTTTGATTGGAAAATTCTCCATTTTTGTCTTAAAAAGAAAATCGATATTGAGGCCTGGATCAAGATCGATACCAACAAGAATAAAAATACTAAAACCGGGACTAATAATTATCAAATAATTGATAAAATTGATAAAAAAGATCTTTTTTATCTTACGATTCCTCAGGATCAAGAAATCAATTCACCCAATCAAAAAAAAATATTTTTTGATTGGATGGGAATGAATGAAGAAATACTAAGTCGTCCTATATCGAATCTGAAACTTTGGTTCTTCCCAGAATTTGTACTACTTTATAATGCATATAAAATTAAACCGTGGTTTATACCAAGCAAATTACTTTTTTTTAATATAAATGAAAATGGTAGTGAAAATAAAAACATCAATAGAAAGCAAAAGGGGGTTATACCCTCGAATGAAAAAAAAAAAATGGAATTAAAGAATAAAAATAAAAAAGAAAAAGAATCTGCAGGCCAAAGAGATCTTAGATCAAATGCACAAAACCAAGTAAATCTTGTATCTGTTCCCTCAACCGAACAAAAAGATATTGAAGAAGATTATTCAGAATCAAACATGAAAAACCGTAAAAAGAAAAAACAATACAAGAGCAATACCGAAGCAGAACTAGATTTATTCCTGAAAAAGTATTTACTTTTTCAATTGAGATGGGATAATGCTTTGAATCAAAGAATGATCAATAATATCAAAGTATATTGTCTCCTGCTTAGACTGAGAAATCCAAGAAAAATTACTATATCCTCTATTCAAAGGAGAGAAATTAATCTGGATATAATGCTGATTCAGAAGAATTTAACTCTTACAGAATTGATGAAAAGGGGGATATTAATTATCGAACCCCTTCGTCTGTCTGTAAAAAATGATGGACAGTTTATTATGTATCAAACCATAGGTATTTCATTAGTTCATACGAGTAGGCATCAAACTAATCAAAGATACCGAGAACAAAGATATGTTGATAAGAAGGATAAGGATTTTGATGAATCCATTTCAAGGCATCATCAAAGGATAACCGGAAATAGAAAAAAAAATCATTATGATTTGCTTGTTCCTGAAAATATTTTATCGTCTAGATGTCGTAGAGAATTGAGAATTCTAATTTGTTTCAATTCAAAGACTAAGCATGATGTGAATAGAAATCCAATATTTTGCAATGGGAACAAGGTCAAAAATTGGAGTCGATTTTTTGATGAAAATAAAGATCTTGATAGAGATAAATTAATTAAATTCAAATTTTTTCTTTGGCCCAATTATCGATTAGAAGATTTAGCTTGTATGAATCGCTATTG